TCATCTTGAATCTAGCACCCTCACAAGGTACTATTCCTCATAAAAGAATTTTACGAAAGCTGGCACCCTTGGTGCGTGATAGCTACGTAATATCCTTAGTTTCATCCTTTTTAAAGATACCAGTTTATGACCAAAATGGAATTAATTGTTCTATTACGGAAGTAGGGATCCCACACGCTGGGTTAATCACTAAGGTCTTATACAATTTTATGTTGGATGATTTCGACCGGGGATTTAAACAGCTATACCCTAGTCTTTCTTATTATCGTTACTTGGCTGACTGTTACGTATTATTTCCATTGTTTAGTCTCCAAAGCGAGCAGCAGTGTAAAGAAGAAATGAATAGTATCCTCTTAGAGTTAGATCTTGATGGGGATATCACAACTATTCTACCTGGTGGGGGTGCCCATGTGACTCGTGATGGGCGTTTGATTATTCTAAGTCGAGATTGCAGTCTTCACGTTGTCGAACAGTCAACATTCTTTCTTTAGTTCAATTTGTAGTCAATATGTTTTATACAAAAAGGAACCCATGCAACGATAGGAAATCCTTTTTTTAGAGAGCCAATGCCTTAAGACAGACCCTAATAGCAGTTGTCGCCTACTTCACTGAGTTGTGGTTCTAAAAAGAAGATTTAGCTTGGTATATTCCATCAAGAGAAAGCCATATCTATATATAGAAAGCAAAATAGAAATTGTATACAGGTGCTTACACTTTCCTGAGGATTCTAAGACCCGATCACCCGTCAAAGAAATATCCTTAGGTCTTAAGTCTACAGCTCCGTAGCTTGTGTCGCCTACATAGGGTAGAAAAGAATGCTTTGCATAAACATCTCAATGTCCAAGATAAAAGGAACGAGGGGAAGAATCGACGAGGCGAGTGTTCTCGAAGAGAAAATCGTGATGGAAAAAGCGTGAGGAGAATTCTAAACTCGAGATATGCAAAATAAAAAGACTCCCTGGGAGATGGTATTCTTTGTTTTAGGTCTTGATAGATTTTTCTATCGATTGAAGTTATTACGCTGGCTGATTAAATCTCTTCCTAACGCCTTTAGGGGCTGTGAAGAGAGCCCAGTTCCAGGCCCTCTTTTAGAAAGAAAAAAATGGTACAAAAAGAGGGCTTGGGGGTATATATACTATACAAATTGATGATGGTTTATCATCATCAGAACAAAGATCAGTCTAGGTCGAGATGAATGGAAGATGCTTCTGGAACTAGTTTTTGATAGGGTCTATCTTAGCTCGAAGGAAAGAACAACCAAAGTTACACCCCCAAAGAATATGGATTAAAATCAGTTAGTATTTGACAAAGAACCTAACGGAATTTAACAAGCAGTAACCGGAATAAAAGTTTTCCAAAATGGTGTCAACCGGTAATAGAATGTAGCTAGATAACTGATGCCACAGCATCCAAAATATGTGGGATGGAGTTCATGGTACACTAACTTAACCTTCAAGGTCAGATAGTGCTACAGTGAACATCAATCCACTATCTAGCTCAAAATTAGCCTCACGAACTACTAACACTATTATTCGCGTAGCCCTTTTTTTTTTTTTTTGTGCTATTTCATCATAGGCTGTCGGAACTTGCTTCTTAGCGCTACGTGGGAAGAGAATTTCTCTATTCAGCCCCCCCGACTTCAATTACAAACTATTACTTCTCGGTCTAACTTGGACTAATCCCTTAGCAGGCAAGAAATTCCTACTAACCAGACAGAAAGTAAGTTTCCACTCACTACCAAAGCGCTGTCGCACCTCTACTATTTTCGGCGTAACGAGGTTTTAGTCTTTACGAGGGCACCCCCTAGCCAGATTCAATCCCAAGGGTCAATCAAGCCTTTGAAACTAGTGAAAATAGTCGTCACAGTCTGAGTTCCTGCTTTCAACGAGACTTTCTTAGCTTGTCAAACTTTCTCTCCTTCACCAGGAAAGTTATCCGGTAAGCAAGATCTTTGATTGATGTGCCTGAATAAGGTTGATCAATGGTAGCTGCTTGGAGCTTTCTCTATACCTTAATTGAACTGCCCCGCTCTTAGCTCGGGTTCTTGCTTAATGAGGCGTCCCTTGTTTGCTCTTGGATTGGACTAAGCGGCAATCCTTACTGTGGAAGCAGACCTTGTCATTCTTCTCCTTCAATGCCAGTGGATAAGTACACTAGGGCTGGAATGCTCTTTTATCATGTATGTGGATTACTTGGTCGATTACCTGATTGCACTAGTCTCATAGCCCTCTCTTTAGCGTCCCGCCATTCCTTCTTGTTAACACAGGAAATCTAACTCATTCTAAGGTAGAGCTCTTAGAGTCCTACTTAAAGTGAAAGGTAGTTCTTTAGTTAAAGCAAGGAGAGCAGAAACTGAGGGAAAAAAACCTATGTTCTTACGCGGGATGGGAATAAAGGCTACTAAGAGCGGAACTCACGACCTAAGTACTAAGTAACCTTAGAATGGGGATGCCAATCTTATACAGAAAATACCGCTATCTAAAGTAACCTTGCAGGGGGGCTGCGTATAGCATTCTAAGATCTCAATACGAGAAAGAAATCAGACCTATAACCTCACTGCAGTGGCTTGTAGACTTGCTTTGCTGCGGAAAGCTCAAGTGAAAACCTATTAGAACTGTGGGCCTCACCCGTCTACTACTCGACCTTAAGTAACTACAGTTAGGAGGATCCATCCAATAGCTTAATGACTTGCTTGGGTCATCTAAGAGGTAAGGCCTCCTCCGATCGACCCTAACTTTCATTATTGAGCTAAAGGAGTTCCCTAGCCCTTCAAGTTTACACGCTGATCCCTCTATGATGGCATTCTTCTTCCTCTCCGACTTTACGATATTATTCTAGCAAAAGCTAGTGATTAGCTGACAGTATCGTATCTCGGCTAAGGGCCGACTCCACTACTTAAGATTGTCGAATCTAATCTACCTTCTATGACCTAGCTTCTGGTATTTGAACCAGTTACGTCGATTGCTGAACCTGACTTTACTTTGACGCGTTGGCCTTTCCCTATATCTTAATTAATCGGAAGAGTCAGTGGCTATCCTGCACAGGAAGAAGTCAACTCTTTCCAAAGCAAGGGGGCATCGCTCTAATCACTTATGTAATTTTTTTATGTAATAACCCTCCTTTTGAATGCCTAGGTTGTAACCTTTATAGCGATAGCGCGTCAAAAAAGATCTTTCGATCAGAAAAAGGGAAAGAAAGACCGGCCACATAAAGACAAAACAGACAAGAAAAGTGCCAGACTCCGTATGGAAAGACAGAAGCTGACAATTTGTAAAGTCAAGATCAGCGGGAACATCCGCCTGAGCGAGCTCAAAATGGGCATTTCCGGCCAGTTTTGAGTTTAGGAGTCGGAGTTTAAGACTCGGCAAAGGCATCAGCCTAGCTAGGAACTTAAGTAGAAGAGTAAACCCCTAAAGAGTAAGGTAAGGCCTAAAGCCTATCATTGACCGAATAGCGAACTTAGCTTCAAAGCTTGAAGTGAAGGCTTTACCTTTCCTTTAATCAAATCAATGCCAGAGAATACATCGGAAGCTAATTAGCGCGTAGGCAGCGCTGCGCCGTCTGTTGTACCGTTTTAGAGAGAATTTGAGTTAAGAGACTAATCCAAAAAAAAGAAAGTGACCAATCTTTCTGTGGAGGCGGCGAAGGGATGGTAAGGCTTTGAAGCCAAGCAAGCAGCTATTAGAAAGAAGTTGAAGCTATAACAGCAGAAGGGGAGAAAAGAAATGACCTAGGAGGTATCCTATTTTGAACACAAATGGTATCAAACCTCAATTTCTTCTTTTGAATACTACTTATAGATAGTCTTCAGAAGAAGGGTTGGTTGCATACCTGCTATAAGGGGGGTGCCCCACTGAATCTGTCTCCAACTAATTTCATTTTAGTTTCGTTGCGGGCCAGAGCCCCTTTTGATTCTGTTTTATCTCAGTCAAACTCTATTTGCTAAATAGAAGCACATTTAACGCTTCAGCGGCGAGCTCCGTGCGTGAGCAGCGACTAAGCAACATCCAATCTTTCTTAACACTTTGTACGCTTGAAGGCCCCTCCTCTACGGAAGGGTACAGAGACGAGGCCTTTGATCCAACTCTTTTTTACATAAAGAAATGAAAATCCAAAAACCGGGGAATCCATCGGTCGGATAACAATTTTTTCTAGTAGCACCCACGACAAAATGTCCGGAATATACATCTTTTTTTGGGACGGAGGCACGCGTGCTAAAAAAAAACATCAACTTGAAAACGCCATACATAATATAATAAAGAAAAAGAATGAATATGCCAGCAGAGGACCCTGCTCGAAATAAGTTTTTAAGGTTTTCCCTTAAGAGAAGTCTCGGATCAGGACTTGTTTCAATAGCCTTTCGGAGGAGTGAAACATCAGGCAGAATGGATACCGAGTTCGGGGGGCAGGTTATAGCTTTCGAGCGAGACAACTCATCAACGATTGGTGCAGGATTGACCACTCAGCTATCCAAGTTACGTAAAAGACACATTTTGAAGTTTTTCCCTGCCTCATGAGGGCACACTTTGAGTCCCAAACTTTCTGTCTGAAGCAAATGCTGGAAGTCCAAGATGGTGGTTTGGAACATCCAAGAGGACACCTGATCCACGCTCTCTTCCCTTGGTAAAGAGGAATTTCAAATCTAAATCAATCATTTGATCAAACAAAAAAAGTACTTGGGCCTTAGAGGCAGCGGCTGGGAAAGCGAAGGGAATAGGAAGACCAGGAACGAAGTCACTCGACCAAAAGAAGGTCTTATTTGAGTTCAAAGCGAGGAGCCAGACAGAGACAGATTGCAATTGCAAAAGCCAACTCTAAGAAGCAGCTTTACTTTAAAGAGGGGCAAAAGAAAAGCAAAGGAGAGAAAAAAAGGGGAGCTTAACATATATAAATCGGTTACACACTAAAGGAAAGATAGATTCTAGTTATCCTACCCGACTACACAAGTTATTCTACATGTGGTTAACAAAAGAGTCACTGGTTATTGGCCTCAAGACAGAGACGAGCTGACTAGGATCATAAGGTTAAGATAGGGCTAGGCTTTCTCTCATGGACCTTTTTATATTATATTACGATATACGACCGTTCGCCTTTTCATCACTTTGGCCTGGAGCCAGTCTAGGGTGTAGGCTTGCTTCGCATAGGCTCGGGTCGGTGGTAACTAAATATAGAGAGAAGAAAATCCTTAGGTTGACCAAGGATAGGAAATCTACTCTATCTACTGATGCGGGAAAGGTTGTTGAGAAGGGGACATGTGATCAATTTGTTCTCCTTTCTAACCGATCCATTGCGTGTCACGTCGCCCTATCCATAGAGGAAGAAGGCGTATGCTCAAGTCTAAAATCTTTCCTACCAATCGTATAGTCAAGCTTGAGTGCCTCCCTTTTTTGATGATCTTGTCACTTCTCTTAAACTATAGCTTCAAGCTACTATTGATGCAGGAACAAACCACTATAAATAGGTATCTCTACGCGTAAGAATGAATATATGATTAATTCAAATACATTAACCCGGCAAGAGTTGACCATGCAGGGGAAGTGACTAATGAGCGGGGTACCTTAGCTTATGCCAGGTTGAAACCTTCCTTTAATAAGTCCCCCACAAAAAAGCAAAAGAAGAAAGAAAAGAATTTCCTAGTTCTTTGACCCAATACCTGCTGAATGGGAATTGTTTGACGACTTGATGAAGATGTGCTTGTGGTCGAAATTCTTCCACCATGGAAGATGTACTTTGATGGTGCTGCTCATCAAGATGGAGCTGGAGTCCTCTTTCTTACTTCTGAAGGAGAAGTGCTGCCGCACTCCTTCACCTTGTCGAAACCTTGTTCCAATAATCTCGCAGAGTACCAAGCCCTCATACTTGACTTGAGATGGCTGTGGATTTGAAAGAGTTGCAACTCTTATGGAGATTTTAAATTGGTGATCAATCAACTCCTTGGTAATTATTCAGTTAAAAAGCCTGACCTGAATTGATTCCATACTATAATTACGCAAACAAAAAGGCTTATTGGGTGGCTTGGTGATGTGACCATAGAGCATGTCCCAAGAAAAAAAATAGACAAGCAGATGCCCTTGCAAGACGCTCAAGATCTATAGCTGCTTGGCTTGGTTGGAATGCTTGCCTTGGGGCAGAAAGGCCAGGCTTTGAAAATAGTTACTCTACCCTACGTCGAGCAAGAGTTTGCTTCCTTTCCCTAGCAGGGTCAGAATTGACTTACATCCGTTCTCTAACTCGTCTTTCTTTTGGTAAAGGTTAACGGTCCTGTTCAAGCATTGGTGCATAACGGGAGGCTAGCTCAGTATATTACCTTTCCTGTAGTTCTTTAATTTAGGAGTTTCTGATTTTAGGATAGTAGCTTCGGTCGATAGGGTAAGCGCTCATTTCGTTCTTGCTTGCTTTCATTCTGTTATGAGAGAGAGCTGCTATACGTCTATTCTCTTTAGACAAATGACTGTCCGCTGGAAAATACAGAGTAGGATTCATCCGTGTGGTGAATGAAAGAACATTCATTGAATGAGTTGACGCTAAACCTCCTGCTCTTTAAGAGAGTCAAGGCTGTATGCATTACTGGATTAATTAGAATTAATAGTAATAGAAACTAGGGTCCACGTAGACTATTCAGAGGAGGTATGCTAATCAATGATCTACTGATGTAGCTAGTGTTACTGAAGCTTTTGCTAGATATGCTATTGGCTTAACTGGCTCTAAACCCTCCCACCGGATAAAGGAATGGAATTTCAAGTACAAGTAGTCGTCTACACTTAAAAGCTTTCTTGTCTTCACTGATCAACATTTAGTTTGGCCTAAGATTTTCTAAGTCCGACGCATCACTTACTTTTCGTCATCGTGGGTCCATAACCATTTTACTACCTATTTATGTGGTTGATATCTTGATCACTGGCATAATCACTCAGCCCTTGAGGATGCAGCTTCTACGGATTGAGGTTATTCCCCGCTAGAATGGGCCAGGTGGGATGGGGGAGCGTGCAAAGGCGCAAGTCGAGCAAGGTATCTGAACTGAAATGTAAAAAAGCGTGCAAAAGAAAAGGTCGGCTTTTCTTTTTGCTAACGATTCCAAAGATTCTATCATCGAACATCGAATTCTTGGCGGGTCTTTCCTTGATCCATTCCTTGCCTCATCTCCCTAATCTCTCCTATAAATAACAAGGCCCTTGCGCAGGTGGTTAGCAACCGAAGACAAGATTCGAGGGGCGTTCAGCCCCTCTCCTTACAGTCAAGTGGCTGTTGCTGCAGTTTCGCCGCTTGCATTGCAATTCTCGCACGTTTTTAGGGCGGATAAGAGGTACTTTTCAGCATAAGAGCACGGTAGTCACGCCTCCCATCTCATTCTCTGGTCACGTATTCGTCCTATCTGTTCTAGTTCTCGCTCATGGATGCTTCTGTTCGCGCTTAGTCGATTTTCAAGGAAAGATGCAAGAAGACTCTACAGGCGCAGGAGTGAAGTGATCCCCACCCGGGAATCACGAACGGAGCTGTCCTTCTTCTCTAAAAGTAAGGGACTAGGGCTCTCAAGTCAGCCTTTCTCTAAGGCTAAATAGCTAAATATCCCTGCTCACAGTTCTGTCTTGAACCTCTTCTTTACTTTATTATTCTCTTGAATAAAGAGTGAAGTGATTCCAGGGCTGGGATCACGAACGGGGATCTAAATAGAAAGAAGGCCAAGGAAAGAGATAGATCACATCTTGGCCAAATGCCAATCCTCCTGGTTTGAAAGAGAAAAAGAGTGGAGTTTCGAGAACGAGAATCATATATTTTCTCATTTCTTTTTCGTAGTAAGAAGACACTAAGACGCACCCACTACACACCACACACTCAGACGACTAGCGTGGTCCTTCCCCCATCGAAGAGCCACGTATCCAGGGTTGACCACATCATCACTGTTTTATCAAGGTGTGGCCACGGTCTCAATTGGGTCATTGTTTAGTATGCCCAAGCTTGACAATAGCTGTGGATATTTTGAGTCCCTCAGAACGCAACTCCCTTATGAGTTGGAAGCCAAGACAAAGGGATTCCACTTCATAGGTACCGTTCACGTCACGTGAAGGCTCGCTCAGAACACATACCAAGCTTTTATTAGAAAGAAAGGAAGAGAACAAAGAGGAGTGCTCCACTCCGAAAGAGAAGGAACGGAAAGAGCAGGCGGCATCTCTCGTCGTCTTCACGGAATTTATTCATCTGAATGAGCGAAAAAAGAGAGCCGAACTCTCTTTGTTTCGGGATCGGAAAGGTCGGCCGATCAGGATCAAAGATGACTGCCTAGTGGCGACGAGCCCACTAGGAAGACCCGCCTTTCAGAAAAAAAAGATAGAACGAAGGATGAATTTCTCTCAGAATTTCTCAATTTGGCTGGAGAGGCCAGACAAGCATTGCGGTTAGACAGAGCATTCCTTCTATCTCTCAATGCTTTGGCGACCCCGAAACTAGAATTAGCTGCAGACTTCTTGATCACAGCCAGGGTCAGCTCTAGGCTAGCAAGTAGCGAACCTGAGACCAAAGGTAGGCTACTATGCAAGAAAGCCTAGTTTAAGGAGGACGGAAGGTAGAGCGTGGAGCATTTTCTTATTATGTACTTCTTTTTGGCTAAGTCTTTTCTTTTTCCGGCTAGCTCTAGCCCTAGTAGAGGTCCGAGTAGACTAGACTATAAGTGCCAGCGTCCAAGGACCTGCCAGACCGCTGATCTCACTTAAGCACTCGATGTCACAAATAGCAATAAGAAGGGGCAGGGTCAACGATCACTCACGTCACGGGCAGCAGATCCGACGAGCTCAACTTCCACTGAAAAGAGAGGCTAGACCTCAACCTCAGATTCGAAGCCTGATGGTAGAGATTCCCCTGATCTTCTTCTTGGTGGTACGGCTCCAAGGGCTAGGCCTTTCCTCTGCAAGCCTATTAAGTTAAGTAAGCCAGGTCAGTACTTAAGTTGGCCTTCACTGGCTAGACCTCCGGGAGGACGCCAGTCTTTTTCTCTTCTATGTTTATTGTATTTTTGACAGAAAGGCAGGAATGCCAAGGACTTCCCCCCCTTCCTCTTCCCTGAACGGGAGGACTGTCCATCCCCTGTCTATTCATCGGGCTTTGGCACGCTCTCTCTCTGGGGCCGGAATACCTGGACCTCGGGTTAGAAGGCAGATTGTCCTTTCTCCAGTCAATTGCTCTTCTTTGAAGGCTAGAAGCATCCTCAGGTCATTGAGGATGGTCAAAGCAATGGAGTTTTCCGAGGGGAGCAGAGAATTCCACTCCTTGATTAGGAGGTTACAGCCTTGATTATGAATAAGCCGTGAATATGAATAGTCAGGAGCGAGGTTACGAGCTGGCAGAGACTGAAAATCTGGGCACTGGTGACTAGTTGAAGGTGTGCTCATTCCCCGAGAAAGGAAAGAAAGAAGAGGATTCTTGGGTAGTATATCAGCAGGTTCATCGCACAGCTCACTCCCTTTTGCGAGCCCATTTTCAAGCTCTTGAGGAAGAAGAAAAGGAGTAGAACGATGCCCTAGACTGACTATGCAGAGTGCTTTCGAGAAGATTAAGACCTATCTTTTTGATTCTCCGGTCTTGGTACTTTTTTTATTCAGGGAAGACCCCTCTTGCTATACCTCTCGGTCACGGAAAACTCCATGAGATGCGTCTTAGGCCAGCATGATGAAAGGGGAAGAAAGGAAAGATTACTACCTGAGAAAGAAGCTGACGGACTACGAGTCGTCATATTCGACCTTGGAAAAGACGTGCCTCGCCTTGGTGTGGGCTAGGCAGAGGCTCCGACATTACCCTCAAGGCCTATTCCCTTCTCCTGTTGGCAAGGATGGATCCAAATATCTCTTTGAAAAGCCGGCACTCACTTGCCATCCACACTCAAACCTGTCCAACAAGTAAATAAGAACATTAGGTTCGCTATACACTCACGGAGCACTAACTTCAAACCAGTGACCAGATAGTGCGAAATGAAAACCAATGCAAGGCAAGAACCCGATTATCGACGCTC